TTATCCATCTATAAAGGTCACTTCGGCAGCGGCCAAATCTAGAGGGAAATTGTGAGCGTTACGTTCGTGCATAACTTCCATACCAAGATTCGCGCGATTGATGATATCAGCCCAAGTGTTAATTACACGACCTTGACCGTCAACTACAGATTGATTGAAATTGAATCCATTTAAGTTGAAAGCCATAGTGCTAATACCCAGAGCAGTAAACCAGATACCTACTACGGGCCAAACAGCTAAGAAGAAATGTAAAGAGCGAGAGTTGTTAAAACTAGCATATTGGAAGATCAATCGGCCAAAATAACCATGAGCAGCTACGATATTGTAGGTTTCTCCCTCTTGACCAAATTTGTAACCCGCATTAGCAGACTCATTCTCGGTAGTTTCCCTGATCAAACTGGAGGTTACCAAAGAACCATGCATAGCACTGAATAGAGAGCCGCCGAATACGCCAGCTACACCTAACATGTGGAATGGATGCATAAGAATGTTGTGCTCAGCCTGGAATACGATCATGAAGTTGAAAGTACCAGATATTCCTAGAGGCATACCGTCGGAGAAGCTCCCTTGACCAATGGGGTAGATCAAGAAAACAGCAGTAGCAGCTGCGACAGGAGCTGAATATGCAACAGCAATCCAAGGGCGCATACCTAAACGGAAGCTAAGTTCCCACTCACGACCCATGTAGCAAGCTACACCAAGTAAGAAATGCAGAACAATTAGCTCGTAGGGACCACCGTTGTATAGCCATTCATCGACGGAAGCTGCTTCCCAAATAGGATAAAGGTGTAAACCAATAGCCGCAGAGGTGGGAATAATAGCACCGGAGATAATATTATTTCCATAAAGAAGAGAACCGGAAACAGGCTCACGAATACCATCAATATCTACTGGGGGAGCCGCGATGAAAGCGATGATGAATACAGAAGTTGCGGTCAATAGGGTAGGGATCATCAAAACACCGAACCATCCGATGTAAAGACGGTTTTCAGTGCTAGTAATCCAGTCGCAGAAGCGACCCCATAGGCTTGCGCTTTCGCGTCTTTCTAAAATTGCAGTCATGGTTGGTTAAACTCGGTTTATGGAATTATCAGAAGCTCCCAAGCATACATATGAAGCTTGTTATTTAACAGTATAGTATGACTCATATATCTATGTCAACCGAGGTTCTAGATCAATTCAGTATAGTAATTTACAAATAAGGGAATATTTAAAGAGATATTGATCTATCTGAAATTTTCAATTTATGTACCTCATAGATGCCATAGATTTTGTATATATATATATATATATATATACATATTATCTATTTCGTCACATTCCTTATTTACAATTTCATAAATAGTAGATTGGAATGAAAATAATCCATTAATAATAAATTATTCACTGCGGTAAAGTGCAATACAATTTAGAAATGGAATGAACCCTTGAGATGAATTCGGTGTGAGATTTTCTTTCTCGTGAATAAGAATATGAAGATCAATTCGATTGGATCCAAGGAAAAAGTAGCTAGAGATACCTATGGGAATTGGATCCGATCCATCTGGGTTGCCCGGGACTCGAACCCGGAACTCGTCGGATGGAGTGGATGATCTCCTCCTTCAATAGGAGGAAAAAATCTCTCCCCAAACCGTGCTTGCAATTTTCATTGCACACGGCTTTCTCTATGTATCTATTTCGTAATCATCTTAATTCCCGGAAAAAAAAATAGATTGTGGATCGATTCTATTCTGGCAATTGCTCAATGAACATTTCATCGGTCGAATGGGGTTTCTACTTGTAGATTTTGTTTATTCCGCCAGGAATTAACAAAAAGGATTTCTTTGGAGAATATCTGAATGCCAAATTCGTTCTCTCTGTGAACGGGTCTTTGAGAAAGACAAAGATATCAATTCTCGTTCTTTTGGAGATGATTTCGTGAATAGTTCTGAACCGAATCTTTCCCGAACTACGCGTATCGCACTTTTATGTTTACAGGCTAAAGTTTTAGCACATGGAAGTCGAAGTATATACTTCATACGATATAAACCATCTTTCTTTGAGGATCCACTGTAATAATGTAAGATGTTTCTCCAAATTCGATCAAATCGATGGAGGATATTGTCATCTGTTAGACCAGTCCAGGCCAATCTACCAGTTGGGCGCCCTGAGATATCACAAAACCTTTCTTTAGCTAAATATCCAATCAAAAGCGTAGTTGGAGCTATTGGATCGAATTCCTTGGTAATGGGATCGGTAATGAATGAATCATCCAGCATTTTTATCTTAACCACGAAAGTCTTCATTTGGACGCTAAATAAATAGCCCAGGAAAGAAAAACAATTCTTGGATAATTCATCGATAGATATCCGATATGGTTGGGACCGGAGATGAAAATGACACTGCCAAAAATTTGTAAGATGATATCTCCATTTTTTCACTAGAAGGTAAGTACCCCTCAGAGCTATAAGAAATCTTTCTCTATCTTTCACATAATGAATGGAAGGATCCTTCAAAAACCAGATACTTTTTTTCAAATCTTTAATAGATTTATGAGAAAATATGACAATATGCTCCATCTTTCTATAAAAAGTAGTTCGCTCTAGAAAAGCTCCATAGGACAATGATCGTGAATAAGAAAATCGTTTCCAAAGGGGAACTAAAAGAGATTCACATTCATAGACATAATAATTCCACAGGAACAGGGATAACCTTGTCTTTTCTTTCGAAGCGATGAGAATCAATTGATCCAAATTCTCCGAAAGAATAAGATTTCGATGTTCGTGGAGAACAGATCGTAATGAGTGTAAAGAAGGAGCATCTTGGATCCAGTAACGAAAAGTTCGAACCAAAATTTCCGGATGAGTAGAGTGGGGTATTCGTATATCTAAGAGAAAATTGGAATGTGGAATTTTGTTTTCCATAAAAGGGAATATGGAATGGATGGACCGGAAACTATTCCATTCATTCATTCCTTCTAGATAATGTTTCGATTGGATTGAGAAGGTAACTTCTAGAACCACTGTCAAACCTTCTAGTACCAATTCGGAATAGAAATTCCTGTTGTGACCAACTAATTTATTTTGGTTGTAATTTCCAAATGAAACAATTGAACCATTCTGTTGACGTATCCGACTAATTAAACGTTTTACAGTTAGGAAACTGAATCGATCATTGTAACTTGAATTTTCCATCGATTCGAAGGAACTTGATCTACTTAAATAATGATCATAAGCAATTGCGTAAAGATTTTCTTGAAAAAGGAGTGGATATAGAAAACGCCGCTGCCGGAATGTATCTTCCTTTCCATTTCTTCGAAACTTATCCATTTTCAATAAAACCTCGGCTATGGCCCTCATGAGAGTGACCTCTTGGGTTACAAAATAATACATGGTGCGATCCATCCGGTCAAGACAAGATAGATAATGATCCATCTAAGAGATAGAGATCCTATTCAATGGATCTTCTATCTAAAAATCTCACATGAGAGATAATGAAAATCCTTTCTCTTAGCGACCTGATCGCTCTCCTGACTTTGGAATGAATTGACACGGTCAGTATACCATTTCTCCTACACATTCGTACTCGAGTACTTAGGACTCATTCTGGGCGGATAAATCCCTAATCGTATTCATAAGAAAAACCTCCCCCATATAGATGGACACTGATATGCTCTTAACTCCTGATCAGTAAAGGGGATTCCTCATCTAAATGAAGAACAGAAGCTCGTTCCTCTGGTTTTCCCTATGATTTAGGCCATTTAGCTCTATCCATTGACTCACCTGACTTAACCGCGAATTTATTCAATCCTATTTCACAATTATCACATTGAAATGGATGAGCATATCACACATCCATCTATGCATATGATATACGTTTCCCATCCATTTGATTCCTTGGATGAGATTTGGTTCTGATCGGATACGATCAGATCAAGTCTCATCAAGATCATTTATTTGAACGACATGCTGTTTTTTCCATTCATTTCCCTTCCAGGATCAGTCATAGTCTCACAACTTTACCGAAAGTATGGACGAATTTGTTACTCCATATAAATGTGTAAAAGATATTAGTCGCACTTAAAAGCCGAGTACTCTGCCATTGAGTTAGCAACCCATATTAGGATATAGATGTGATCGAAGTCGAATACGGAGTTATAAAATAAATACGAAGTTCTCAAATATCAAATACGAAAGAAAATAAATTGAATAATCGTTGAATGAGGGAAACAAAAACCTATGTGAATGTCTAGGTTAATGATTAACTCGTTCATTCATATGTATCTATATATACGTAGATTTTTATCTACCATTTACGGATCAAGCTATTTATCCAAATGGGGTTATTTTTGATCCGTCGACCAAATCATCATTAAAATTTGGAAGAACCATTAACTAACTGGTGAACCCAAGAAGGAAGGATCTATATTTCCATATGAACGGATTATATCGGCACAATATATCATTGTCAATCCCGGAATGTTGTAGAGAAATGAATTGTTGGATTAGCAGGACGGGCGCATTGAGAAGAGATCTTGGCTTGGGCTTATTCACAATAAGGACAACGAATTAGACCGTCCCGTTCATTATGAAAATTTGTACAGAATAAGGAGCTCCAAAATTAAAATTTTGGAAGCTCCTCATTTTATCGATCTAATTATTCTCTCTATCAACTCAATCTTTCATCCATCTAGATAAAAAGATTTTCATATTCGTCATCTTCATATAAGATCGCATGGGAACAGGAATGACTAAATGAATATATAATACAAAAAATAGAAATGGATGGTGAAAAAACAATTGTACAAAGCTAAATATTGGATCCATTCCTTTCCCTAAAGATTGGTTTGAAATTTTTGAAATATCCCTGCCTTCTCCGAAATATCATGAACGGTTTCTGTAGATTGAGCCCCTTTCTCAAGAAAATGTAGAATAGCAGGAACATTTGAATAAGTTTGATCCTTCATTGGATCGTAAAAACCCACTTCCTGAAGAGCTTTTCCTTCTCTTCGAGATTCAACGTTAATTGCAACAATTCGATAAGTAGCTAATTGGGATAGGTAGGCTATAATCCCCCCCTGGAAAACGTATATGAAGCTTTTTCCTCATACGGCTCGAGCAATAAGAATTTTGATAAGATTCATATATCTTTCTGCTATAGATCTATGTCTATCTATCTATATAGATAGATAGGCTATATGAACTTAGTACTTTTCCTTCTCAAAAAGGAAAAAAAAAAAAAAGAAATAATTCATACTCATAGCTCAAGTATGCTTAGGTAATGCTCAACCATCATAAAATCCTATTCCTCCCCTTTTTGAGCCGTCTTTCCCCTATTTTTTTTTCATGTTTAATCTATCTCGATCTCTCATTTTTATCGAATCGTTTGAACAATCATAAAATAGGATTTTCTTGTTCTGAGATCGATCATCTTTTAATCATTAGGTCTGAGCCTTATCTTGCTTCGGTGGTCTCCAATCTTTTTAGAATGACAGCAACGTACATTTTGCTATTTGTCCACGTTGAGCAATCATATGAATGATTGATCCTTATATGATCGAATCTATTTCTTATTGAAATATTCCTACCCATCATAATCGGTAATTGTTTACCTGTTCCGATTCAACCATTCTGATTTCGTAAATCAATGTGGACTTACAAAGTCGTTATAGCTCATTTATCTACACTGACCTTAGATTCTGTCCCCTGATCAATGAATGAATTAATACTTACTGCTCAAGCTCCGTCATGTAATATTTATATTTTCCTTTTCTTTCCCCTATTTTTTTTTTTTTTTTTTCTCCCAAAGAAAAGCAGGAATAAAATGAAAAAATGTTGAACTACGAGCATCTCCATTCGGATATGAAATGGCGGATATCTTAATCCACGGAACCGATCATGTCGTTCAAGTCGCACGTTGCTTTCTACCACATCGTTTTAAACGAAGTTTTACCATAAGATTCCTGATCTAAAAATTCATATATAATTATGAATAGTCATTAATGAAATTGATACGATAGGAACAGGGATCGAATTCGATTCACTCCTATTGGATAAATAGAAGAAATTTCTTGTACAAGTACAAATGGAATAGATTTACGGAATGACATAAATTAATCATCCTAGCTAGATACCTAACACTTCTCTGGCTGCATAGATTACTTCGGTAGTAATGTTCACAATGCCCTTTTGTTGTGCGAATTTCTCGATATTTCTTTCGACTTTGTTCCTAACAAAGTGGGGAATTTTACTTAGTTCTCGTCGACTTTCAGGATCCCAAATCAGGCCTATACCCGTGGATAGTGATCTAGTCATTATTTCCTTAGTATCATGACCACCAAAAATATCTAGAAGATGATCTTCCATACCCAGGGCGAATGAGTTATAAACTGGATCAGCTATTTGATTAGTACCTTCGTAACCCAGAAAGGGTCGATACCCCAAAGGAAAACTTTGGATATGAACTGGTGAAGAAATAACTCCACAAGGAATATCGAGACGTTTACCAATATGACGTTCCATTTGAGTACCAAATATTGCAGATGGTTCTACACGAGCGATCATATCTCCCACTTCAGTATGATCATCTGTGATGAGTATTTTATCACAGAAATCTTGAATTTGCTCTTTGAACCATTCTGCATCATGTTTACAATAAGTACCTGTACAACTCACACGAATTCCCATCTCTCGAATAGATATCTTAGTAATTGAAGCAGCATGGGTTGCATCGCCGAAAACGACCGTTTCTTTCCCCGTCAAATTCTGACAATCGATAGATCTCGAGAACCGAGCAGCTCGGGAAACAAATCGGGTTTGTCCATCAATGTAGGGTTCGTAATCAACCTTTTTATTCGATGAAATGGGAGCCAAGGTATTAACATTTCTATGGATCTGTTGGATGCATTCGGCCATATCTACAGCTCCCATGGGAGTTGTGGATACATAAGGCATTCCGAATTCATTCTCCAGATACATCGCTGTCATTAAGCCCACTTCACGATAAGGAACTAAATTGAACCAAGCTCTTGGTAGATTTATAAGGTCTTTTACAGATCCTCCTTCAGGAATCACTTGATTAATCTTGATGTCCAGATCTCTTAATAAACGTCTCAATTCACGGCAATCATGTTGATTGTGAAAGCCCAATGTGAAAATCCCAATTATATTTGCAGAAGGTACATCTGTTACGGATTGATCCAATGTTTCTTGTCCGTGAGATCTATCCAAATAATATTTAACCACTTGTTCCAAAGTTCTATCTGCCGCCTGAAGTTCGTTCACTCGATAATGATCTATATTTGCAAAAATTACGTCGGAATCAGAAATTCTGGATGCTTTGTTCGCGAAGTTTTGCAAATCCTCTTGCAAGATACTAGAGGTACATGTAGGCGTCAATATGATCAGATCGGGACGTTCCTCTTTATCTTTTCGGAGAATATTCTCAACAACTTTTTCTCGAGATCCACGTGCTAGTACGTGGCGATCTACTATACTAATAGTTACAGGAGCAAAATCTCTTTCGCGTTCTAACATAGAACGCATTACATTGAAATAATCATCTCCTAGAGGAGCATGCATAATGGCATGGACATTTTTAAAAGAACTAGCTACTCGTAAGGTTCCAATATGAGCAGGACCAGCATACATCCAATAGGCTAATCTCATGGATCAGATTTTCTCTCAAATTGATCTGTGTTCCCACCCTACATCACAGAGATATCCCTTGCCATGTCTGTCTCATGGGAGACACATTCCCTTTTTATAAGTATCGTATATGCAATGATGAGAAACCAAAAGTGAAGATCCGATTTCATCGGATTTACCATTTCTCTACTTATCCTTTCTCTTTCGACAAAGAGATAGCAATATTTGTTTCAATGAAATGAGTCTGGGACGGAAGGATTCGAACCTCCGAATAACAGGACCAAAACCCGCTGCCTTACCGCTTGGCCACGCCCCATTTCCATCCGATGCTCCGCATTCATATATGTGCTAGTGAATACTAATATTCAGTATTTCGTCAACCTATTAAACAGAGTGTTTGGATCAAATAAAAATAGGTTCGTATCAATCGGGAAAATGATCCAATAGGTTATTGATAGGATTAAGCATAATAGAAAAAAAAAAAAAAAAAAAATATCTATTTCATTGGTCATTATCTATCGAATCAGGTAAAATATTTTGTAAAAAACGATCTCTTCCGACCCGAAAGATCTATAATCAGACTCGCCGAATAGCTTCAATTGATCGACGAGATGCTTTTTGGGGCGTCATATTACATAATGTTTGAATATAAAGAATATAAATCGGAGAATATAAATGCCAGCTATGTCTAATATCTGTCTAGATGATGCCCTTCATTTGAATGATCTATTTCTGGCCAAATTACCCGAGGCTTATGCTATTTTTGATCCAGTTGTAGATGTAATGCCAATTATCCCTGTGTTCTTTTTTCTCTTAGCCTTTGTTTGGCAAGCTGCTGTAAGTTTCCGATAATATTCGAAAGTTTCAATCCTTTACAAAGAAAAATGAAAAATTCACTCGATTCAAAACGAATCATGGTTCAATAGTTCCCATATAGTAAAAATTCTTGGATTGCCATCATTGATTAAGAGGTTCTTTTATCACCCCCACTCTTTTGTTCTGCTCATTTTGTGGGGCAGAGGTTCTCTTCTGGTTCCCTCCCAACGATACCAGATCTAAATCTTTCTGAATTAGAAACCCTTGTATTCATCTTAGTCGATTTAAATCTCATCGCAAGCCCGGTTCGAGCTATTTTTTATCTTTATGTAAACGACATATTCCCATTGGAGAAATATCCGTTACATCTATGGAATAGAACGAGTATAAATGGGAATTCACAATCTATTTCTTTCCATAATTTTTCTCTGTTGAACAATTGAGTCTATTTATTTTATTACTTGAGAACTCTTCGGATAAATGGCAGAGCGGTTGATTGCAACAGTCCCGAATTTGTTCCAACCCAAAAACAGTTAGGTAAATAAGGATTCAAATCCCTATCTTTCCATTCAATCCCAAGTGGGGAAGAGAGAGGAAAGAACAAAAAGTTTAAGAACAAGGAATGAAATTATCCATCTTCTTTCAAATTGATCTTCACACATGACTTGTAGATCCAAACAATTCCGTTATTCATAATAGAATATTATTCCTTGGTATTAAAGTATAAATATGTGGTACGAAGATTGACGATCTATTTTGTTACACTTCTAATAATGATCCCGGAGATTACGTAATGTTTACTCTTAAGTTGTTCGTTTACACAGTAGTGATATTTTTCGTTTCTCTCTTTATTTTTGGATTTCTATCGAACGATCCTGGACGTAATCCTGGACGTAAAGAATAATTCTTTTTCTTCTTCCGGAGAGATTTAAAATCTATCTCTTCCATAGGAAGATCCGGAATCTGCTGATTTGTAGGATGAATCTCAAGTTATTGAACGGAGAGAGAGGGATTCGAACCCTCGGTACGAATAGCTCGTACAATGGATTAGCAATCCACCGCTTTGGTCCGCTCAGCCATCTCTCCGAATTATGAAAAAGCAGTTTGTGCTTAGCACGATACTAGAGTGAAGATCTATACCATATAAGTATGTACAAATTGTATCAGTAATATGATCGATATAGCAATTTTTCGGATAAGGACCAACATTTCCGAAGAGAAAATAGTCTTGTTCATTTCGTCCGAAATGATTCTTCACTTTACCTGGCCTGGCCAGTATCTGGCTGGCCAGGCCCTTATTTTCTATAAGTAAGAAGAATCGAACGAATCATTGATACAGTGCTTCACCTAGTCTGAAAGTTAAAATACTTGTTGTCAAAGCAGCAATAAGAGCTATCGAAATTTGACTCTCTGATATCGATGTCATCTCTTCATTCCCTCTCCAATCATTCTTTAAATAGAAGAGTTAAACGGATTAGTCCATTTTTTTTTTTTTTTTTTTTCTAGTATCGGGCTTTCTCCAAATTCTATGGATATTTTGGTACATGAATGGGCTCTCTCATGAGTAGGCTTTTATTTATTTTAACGATCTCCGCTGCTTGGGGCTATAGCTATGGATGTTCCTGATTTTAACTGAACAGATCCCATGGGATCCAGAATAAAAAGATGGAAAGAGAGAGAAAATAGAAAGAAGAAAAAGGATTGTGGAAAGTGATTGATCTTGACAAAATTTTATTCATTTATCAATTCGATAGAATCGAAGGGGTTGAAACAGAATGAATCTAGAGGTTCTTGCACAGCTTACTGTTCTGACCCTGATAGTCATATCAGGTCCATTAGTAATAGCCTTATTAGCAGTTCGCAAAGGTAACTTGTAATTACAATAAGCCATCTCCGAGAATGAAATACTATTTTATCAAGTATTGAATCTCCGGGGGTGGAGATCCAGGGATGGAATGATAGGGACTTCCATTAGAGATTAAGAACTCCTTCCCGTTGGACAAAAGATCGATCCGTATGTTACAATTGAATTGTGGCGGGTATAGTTTAGTGGTAAAAGTGTGATTCGTTCCATTACCAACTTGAATAGTTGAAGGATCTTTCAATTCGATCCATGTTCCGATCGATAGCTTTATTTCTAGATGGGTTCAAATCCTTTCCTATCAATGCCGTGGCTAGGAATAGCATACATTCTCGTAATTCGGGTGGAATGAGAGAAAAGAACGCACTTTCAATTCCAAGACGGCGAAGCAGAATGTTTTCGGGATTAGATCGATCTATTTAATTTGATCAGTCACAAATCCATGGATGGAAATCCAGAGATATCTCTTTTCTTCATCGTAACTAGATCTTCAACTTACAGGGAAAATAAGTTGGAGCCAAATAGCTATAGAACGATGACTTTAGTTTACTGAGGTCACCGGCATTTTGTTCGAGCTCGGTGGGAACTCTTTTCCTGAAGATTGGAGCCAGTAGAAATAGAGAACGAAGTAACTAGAAAGATTTTTTTATTGAAATATTGAAGCTTTCCAATTTTCTCTTTCTAGAAGGATCATCTATGAAGTGAGTAGGTATTTCACATTTCAGGTCCATTCACGTATGAGAACTAACATAGATGTTATGGATTCAATTCATAGAACAATTCAGATTTGATGGGAGAGGAGAGGATAAAAGAGAGAGGATAGGAGGAACAGAAATAAGATCCGGATTCAATCTTTTTTCCTAAAGATTTGATCTAAGTATTCCTCTTCTTCATATCCCTTTCACTCTATCCCCCATGAAGGAGCCGAATGAAACGAAACTTTCACGTTCGGTTCTGAATTAGAGGTGTTGAAGATTGGGAATTAACGCCGACTATAACCCCTAGCCTTCCAAGCTAACGATGCGGGTTCGATTCCCGCTACCCGCTCATATTACTTATTCAAGATATATAAATTGTTTCCGTGGACAATTTCTCATTCGAAATGAATTTTCCATTTCCATATGACATATACTCTATTCTTTACAGAATCCCATCGTGGACGGATGAATTTGTCCACGATAAAGTATCCCTTACGGGTAAGAAAAAACAAGGTAAAAAAAAAAAAAAGAAAGGAGAAGAATAAAAAGCGTCCATCGTCTAATGGATAGGACAGGGGTCTTCTAAACCTCCGGTATAGGTTCAAATCCTATTGGACGTAATCTTTCTCAATTGCTCCAATTGCTGCGCTCAGAAATGTACTGAAATACGTTCTTCAACTCTTCTCCTTGCCCTGAACGGCCCCACTAAAATGTCTAATATTCATTTCTGTTCTCGAAGTAAAAAAAGTTCGATATGTTCCTGAATAGCCTCTTTCAAAAGGGCTTCTGCTTGTTCCGTGAATGCCCTAGTAGAGCGTATAATTTCTCCAAACTGAGGTTTATTAGTTATTAAATACTCGCGTAACTGAACGAGAAATTTTCTCACCTGTACGATCTCTAATATATCTAGATATCCATTTGCTCCAGCATAAATAGTAGCTATTTGTTCTTCCACTGTCAAGGGAGCTGATTGAGATTGTTTGAGCAACTCACGTAATCGTTGACCTCTTGCCAATTGATTTTGAGTAGCTCTATCAAGATCAGAAGCGAATTGTGCAAAGGCTTCTAACTCTGCAAATTGAGCTAACTCTAATTTCAATTTTCCAGCTACTTGTTTCATAGCTTTAATCTGAGCTGCGGATCCTACTCTAGATACAGAAATACCCACATTAATTGCGGGTCTGATCCCGGCATTAAATAGATCAGCCGATAAGAATATTTGTCCATCGGTAATAGAAATTACATTAGTGGGAATATAAGCCGAAACATCCCCTGCTTGGGTTTCGACTATCGGTAAAGCAGTCATGCTCCCTTCACCTAACTGAGAACTTAATTTAGCTGCTCTTTCCAAAAGACGAGAATGCAAATAGAAAACATCTCCTGGATAAGCTTCCCGACCAGGTGGTCTTCTCAATAGAAGAGACATTTGTCGATAAGCTCGTGCCTGTTTGGAAAGATCATCATAAATTATTAAAGTATGTTGTTCATTATACATGAAGTATTCGGCTAGAGCTGCCCCTGTATAAGGAGCGAGATATTGTAATGTAGCGGGAGAATCTGCAGTTTCTGCCACCACAATGGTGTATTCCATTGCGCCACGTTCTTGGAATGTATTAACTACCTGAGCCACGGAAGAGGCCTTTTGACCAATAGCTACATAGACACATATTACATCTTGGCCCTTTTGATTTATAATGGTATCTGTAGCTACTGCTGTTTTACCTGTCTGCCTGTCTCCAATAATTAATTCTCGCTGACCGCGCCCTATAGGGATCATGGAATCAATAGCAATAAGCCCCGTTTGAAGAGGTTCATATACGGAACGTCTTGAAATAATACCTGGAGCAGGAGATTCGATCGATCTAGATTCGGAAGCTGTAATTTTACCTCTGCCATCAATAGGTTGAGCTAGAGCATTTACAACACGACCCGAATAAGCATCACTTACTGGTATCTGAGCAATTTTTCCAGTTGCTCTTACGGAACTGCCTTCTTGTATCATCAAACCATCACCCATTAATACAGCTCCAACATTATTTGATTCTAGATTCAGAGCAATGCCTACTGTACCATCCTCAAATTCCACTAATTCACCTGCCATTACTTCATCAAGACCATGGATACGAGCAATACCATCTCCTACTTGAAGTACGATGCCAATATTAACAACTTCTACTTCTTGGTTATATTGCTTGATCTGTTTACGGATAATACTACTAATTTCGTCGGGTCGAATGGTTACCATTAGCGTCTATTAATTATCTTCTGAAAAATGAGACCTATAAAATAAAGGCTAATCAGTTGTGTTTTTTCATGGCTCTAAGCATGCTGATATTATGATCGATCGTACGTAAATGTAACTCGTTATTCAAACGACTATTCAGAGTTCCCAAAGCTCTTCGTAAAGCTTGGCGAGAAATTTGTTGTCGGACCTGGTCAATTGCTCTTTGTTGTTCGAAGTTAACGGTCTCGTTTTTAGAATCCTCTAATCGTTCCAAATTTTCATGAGCAGCATTGATCAGATCCTCTTTTTCTCGTTCTATTTGAGAGTATCCATTTACCTGGATCTCATCCGCTCTCATTTCTACTTCTCGTAAGCGAGCCCGAGCTTTTTCGAGCTGATCGGTAGCTCCCTTGTATAGCTCTTCCGAATCACGAATAGTACTCAATATTTTCTGTTTACGGTCATCTAATAAATTACTTAATGAAAGTAGATCATCTATCCATGAATTTCACGAATTCATGATCTCTTCCCAAACCGAACATGAACCTTTCGATTCATTCGGCTCTCCCGCTCAGTTCTGGCATATCGATCGATCTCCTTTTTTTACCGAGCCTGCCCTTTCCGTTCATATTCTGTAAAATTTAGATAGAATCTAGAGGGCTCCTCCGACCAGAGGAATTTTCAATTGTCGGCAAAGTTGTTCTTTCCTTTTCCTTCTTCTCTTTCTTCTTATTCTCTCTTTTTTCCTTCCTCTTTCATTCGTATTTCTCCTTTTTTCCTTTTTTCAAATAATCATTTTTTTCTGCGTAGGTTGTCGGTTCAGCATTTAACCCAAAATTGGATAGGAGATTATGACCATTTCCATCAGTGGATGGATCAAATAATTCCATTGATATGAATGTTATATATCGGATCAATCTCCAACTATGCCTTTTTAACCCATCTCATATTGACACAGTGGTGGAAAGAGTACCCAGTTGTGCTTGGACTTCGAGCAGTTTAGCTTTAACCATTTCAATGTCTTCTCTTATCGATTAGTGGAAACTAAAAGTTCATTTCCCGATCAATTACGAAATGCTATAGTTCTTCCATATTCTCCATTTAGAAGTAATTCGTTGAGATCATGCACTTTACTATCGTGCAGCTGGTTGGATTCAACCATATTATTCAAATAAACAACTCGCACACACTCCCTTTCCGAAATAGATCAGTACACCGAGCACCACGCTTAGATTTATTAGATTTGTTCCTAAAATATTGGTATTCAACCCGAAACCTCCAGCAGGAGGCCAATAACCCAAGGAAAAGGAAAAATCAGTCCCATTTATCATATGCTCTCCCCTTATAGATAGGGCTATTAAAGTTTTACAGAATTCTTCTCTCACTCAACTCTATCTCCTGTTCCAGTTCCAGATAGGGATATTTCGGGGGACCTATTCAGTCCCAGGTCCCGTGTTTATAGGGGTAGTATAAAATACTTTGTTCGTTCCACTTCCTGTCACAAAAGTCAGGAATATTTCCGGCTAAACTAGGTATAGGGAGAGAACTGATCTTTATTCCTTGGATCAGCCCCTCCCCAAAAAGATCGACTGAACAAAGAAATTATTTGGAGAGGATAATAATAACGATAATGACAAGGGGTACAGATCTTTCAGCGATTACGGGATCAAACAAAGGGATTTGCAAATAGAAGTGCTAACGCTACAACTAGTCCATAAATAGTTAGAGCTTCCATAAAAGCTAAACTTAACAGTAAGGTACCTCGTATTTTACCCTCTGCTTCTGGTTGTCTCGCAATACCCTCTACGGCTTGGCCCGCAGCAGTGCCTTGACCAACACCAGGTCCGATAGAAGCGAGGCCTACAGCTAATCCAGCAGCAATAACGGAAGCAGCAGGAATCAAGGGATTCATGGTAATCTCCTCTTACTAAGGTTGAGAAATGGTTAATAGTGCGGCAATTTAATCTATTGACTGCTCACCAATAGTTCAATTATATAACAATTCAGCTGGAACGACTAAGAACTCGAGGTGTTCCTTATTCAAATATCAAAGTGATTATGGAGGAAAACTTTTTTTTTTTTTTATGCGCTACCCCTATACAAATATTTCTTCTTATATCCAAAATAGACGCAGATTTTTATTCACCAAAGGAATGTAATGTACCGTCTCGATAAGTAATTCTATATCACATCCCTATATGAGATCTTAATCATTCGTATCACGTATACATGGATAGATATCTATTTATATATATATATATAAATAGATAGATTTGACCAATTAATGGAATTAGTAGTTCACTGATCATAATTCTTATTACTATGACCGAGCAATCGAATCTTCAATTGACCGGGTATACAGGTATAACAAGAATAAAAAGAACAGGGATATATATATATCATTGAAAGCGAAATCCTATAAAAAATTATACCAAAGAACATTCCACATCACTTTCGCTCTTAACATACATCTTGAGTTATCTATAGGTTAGGGCGAGATTCGTAAAATCTTCTGTCCGATCGGAAAGTGATTTAATGATGACCCTCCATAGATTCACCTATATAAGCTGCGGCTAAAGTTGCAAAGATCAGAGCTTGAATAGCGCTTGTAAATAATCCCAGAAACATCACAGGTATAGGAACCACCAGAGGTACTAGAGAAACAAGAACAGCAACTACCAGTTCGTCAGCTAATATATTACCAAAAAGTCGAAAACTAAGTGATAAGGGTTTCGTGAAATCCTCTAATATATTGATCGGTAAAAGTACTGGGGTTGGTTGAATATATTTACCAAAATAACCTAACCCCTTTTTTGCAAGACCTGCATAGAAATATGCTACTGACGTGAGCAAAGCTAAAGCAACAGTAGTATTAATATCATTTGTAGGTGCAGCTAGCTCCCCATGAGGTAATTGGATTATTTTCCAGGGGAGAAGAGCACCTGACCGGTTAGAAACAAGAATAAATAAGAACATAGTTCCGATAAAAGGGACCCAGGGGCCATATTCTTCTTCCCCAATCTGAGTTCTGGTCAGGTCCCGGACAAATCCAAGGACATATTCAACAAAATTTTGACCACCAGTCGGAATGGTTTGTGGATCTCGAACAGCTATAGTAGCTGAACCTAATAAGACAGCAATTACAACCCAGGAAGTTATAAGTACCTGTGCATGAACTTTAAAACCCCCGATTTGCCAATAGAAATGTTGACCTACTTCCACACCGGATATCTCGTAGAAATGATTTAGTGTGTCAATAGAAGATTGTACAATATCCATATTACCCCTTACAAAGATTAACTTCAATAAGAAATGATTTTGGTTGAATGACCAATTTCTCAATTACCTCACTTTCATCAAAGATATTGGCCACGAAAAATGGAATGGTCATTTCAATAAGAATATTTATGGTGATTTTAATATATTCCCTGAGATTTGGGAATAGTAGCCGACCCAATAAATTCGCTCTTGCGAGACCTAGAAATAGTAGCCAACTCAGTCAATACCCAGATCCCGGGTTTTTAGAACGAGGAATTAACTTTTCATTGATTCACCTTTCATAGAGCTATAATGACCTTCGCAGATTGATGACGTTAATTTGTTCAAGATCAATCGGATTGAAGCTCTAGCATCATCATTGGCTGGAATTGGGATATCCGTGAGATCTGGATCACAATCCGTATCAACTAAGCAAATTGTCGGGATACCTAAAGTTATGCATTCCCCAATAGCAGTGGATTCTTCTTGTTGATCGGCAATTATTACGATATCGGGCAAACTTGTCATGTATTTAATCCCACCTAAATATTTCTGCAATTGAGCTAATTGTCTCTTGAGCATTGCTGCCTCTTTCTTTGGAAGTCGATTGGATTGTCCCGTATCTTGTTCTTTCTTCAAATCTTTGAACTTTCGGGGTCTCGTTCCTGTAGTGGACCAATTGGTTAACATACCACCAAGCCATTTTTTATTTACATAATGACATCGAGCTTTTATAGCAGCTGATGCTACTGAATCAGCTGCTTGATATTTCGTACCAACTATCGGGAATTGTTTTCCTTTACCTGCTGCATCGAACACTAAATCACAAGCTTCTGATAAAAAGCGAGCAGTTCGAGTCAGATTTATAATATGAATACCTCTGCGCTCTGTAAAAATGTAAGGCGCCATTCTGGGATTCCATTTCCTAGCTTGATGACCGAAATGAACTCCTGCTTCCATCATCTCTTCCAAATTGATGTTCCAATATCTCTTTGTCATTTCTCCCCCCCCCCCCCCCCCTTTTTTTCTCTCGAAAGAACGAAATACCATGGGCTTAAACATGGAATTATTCCGACGGAATTGATTGCATTTCAAAGATCGCCTGTTCGTATCATATATGGTGCGAGTTATTCATTCTATCGAGCTATTCATTTCATACTCTTATTATATGATCAATATAACAATAAATTTGGTTATCAGCACTATTTCCGTTCGCATAATGGTTGTTCAATGTATTGTGAGAATTCCTCCTAATGGGGAAGGGAAAACAGATACTTTTTCATGATGAAAGAAAATATCTTTCACTTTGCCACTAAATATCTCATTATTTTCCGTTCTCGGATCAATTTCGTTCCGTTCCCCTGAATGGTAAATAGATTGTTTGAATCCGGTACCGGCAGGTACTATCCCCCCCAGAATGACATTTTCTTTCAAACCTTTCAACCAATCAATACGACCTTGGAGAGCAGCTCTGGCCAAGACCCGAGCAGTTTCTTGAAAACTCGCTTCTGATATAAAACTTTGAGTATCCAAAGATGCTCTTGTTGCTCCCAATAACATAGTTCGATAGTAGGTCGCCTCTTCCAGGGCCCGATCCATTCTTTGTGCTCGCGATAATTCGATTAGTTCCCCGGGTAAAAAAACATCAGCCATTCCATCTCCCGAAATTAACACTTTCGATGTCATTTGGCGTACAATAATCTCTATATGCTTATCAGAAATTTGCACTCCTTGGGATCGGTAAACCCTTTGAATCTGATTGACCAAATGAATTCTACTTTGTTCCATGGTTATCTTAGAACTGATGAACGACCCCCAGGGGCTCCCGAGAGATCTCGTCATATCTCTGTTCCAATCCTCAAAACTTTTTTCTAGATTCATCGATATTGAATTAATAGAACGAGCCTCTGACAATTGTTCAACCTTAGGAAGACCCTGAATTATATCACCAGATTTGAATCTTTCATATATCAATGTTATCAATGTATCTCCCTCGTTAATAATTTCTCCATAATGACCATGAACAGTTGCTCTTCGAGTAGCCAAATAGAGCTCAGCTAATCTAATTACTAAGGATTCCTCATGAACGGCTATAATCTGACCAGATCCGGGGAGTGGTTCATCCTCAGATATACGTACACTTTCACGAATCAATTGTCCAAGGCTAACTACTGGAAATGGGTTTTCGCAAAATTTAGATAAGGGAAAGCACCTATTTGAATTGAATAGATCAGAAATGATGTTCCTGCATGGACCAAAATTAGAAACTACCGTATTTTCGTCCATAAAATACCATTTTGGTACTCGGAGAGTATTTTCGGAATTGCCAAAAATAGGCTGTTCCTTTAATGAAATATTATAATACTTATTATAAGTTATCGAATGGGAGGACGGAGAACGGTTAGCAATACTATGTAAGTTACCCAAGAAACCCGACAATTCAATGATTTGCATCATGGAATCATCTTGAATTGATCTATTTACCATATCATAATGTTTAGATCCCTTGGATAAAACGATTCGGGAACAATCGGATGGTGACAGGACCATAAGAGATCCACCTTCTTCCCTTTCATTAGGTAATGCACGGATAGTCCCTTGATGCTGACTAAGTAATTGACTCTCCTCATTGGAAGAAATGGGATTAGCGTGATCCAATTTGTTATGAAACATAGATTTTGAACCTGCTGTATTCTTCCTTTTTCCCATATACAAGATGGGGTATTTCGCCAAGCTAATTTGAAGAAAATTTCTAACGATCCCATTTGTTCTTACTTCAGTAAGAGAGGCATAAGCCTCTTCCATAGAATCTTTTTGCTCCCAATCCAATACTAAATAAGTTCGAACCAATTGAATACTTATGTCATTAATTACTTGGATTCGTTCACCATCTCCATAGAGAAGAAAATTACCAACTCGAACTTGCAAGTTGTCCCCTTCCCTCAATAGATCTAGGGAAAGGGGTGCTGTTATATCTGGCCCATCAGGTATTCCATATTCCACGACGGGTCGGACCGGAACAAAAGGCTTTTCCTTAGGAGGTATGATCCATTGTAAATAGATCCAATTTTCAGATTGGAATTCATCAAAAAGAATCTTTCCCGGTGGTATCAAAGTGCCGTTGTGCCGAGATATTCCATGTATCTCCCCGGGGAAATAAATATCTCCGGGCAATATTCTCATTTCGATCTTTTTTTTAATTCTTACTATCCGAACTAATCCACCTACTTGGCTCTCAATATCGCAAGTGATTTGTGTACCTGCTCGAATAATACTATTGTTTTGTACCATTATAGACGAAGATTCATATAGGATATGCACTTCTTCGGGGATGAAAAGAAAGCGACCTCCTTTCATTTTATCTTTCGATCTGAATCCTCTTGCTCTTTGATCTCCGAGGTAATTCTCTTTATTGCCGATCGAATCGACCTTTATAGTCCCATATTTGATAATTCCTGAACTATTTATTCTGTATCGAGGGTCATCCGAAACAGCAAAAATGTCATTTCTCTGTGAAATACCATTTCTGGATATTTTAATAATAAGATTGGGACGAGATATTCCCTTATTTCCCCGTTCTTTATCGTATCGCAATGGGACGAAGAATCTATTTCTTTGCTTTTTCCCTGAAATATTGAAATTATCAGAAGAAATGGTAGAATAGATAGAATCCCAATGCTCGTTGGATATGACCCGATCAATTTCTGAATAACTGGAGATTTGTTCTTCTTTTCCATAAAAGTTCGAGTCAACTGATTTGTGTTTCATTCGATCTTGATTCACCGAATAATCCGGAAGTAATTCATGTTTGGCAAGAGGAAGTTGAACATTTACTTGATCTTGATCCTTATGAAATGGAAAGGATACCGCGCTGGATCCGTGTATACCCCCCGATAATACCCATAAATGACTTGTCCTGAGTATGAGATGAACATTACCCTGTACATATTCAGGTGCATGACACACATTGGTACTCCAGTGCATTTCTCCCTCTAGGTTAGAATAGATATGTTTCCGAACTTTCTCTTTCGAAGGAGATGTTCTAGCATGAACTTCGGCAATAATTTGTTCCGATTCCACATATTGATTATTCTGAACCAAAAGCAAACTTTGTGGTGAAATAGTTAAGTCATGTACCTGATCTTGACCATCAAGAGTGATGGATAAGTTATTATGGCACATAAAAGCAGGATGCCCATGACGTGTACGCGTGGGATAAACCAAATTTTCATCGAATTCAATTTTTCCGTTGAAAGGAGCTCGTACATGTTCTGCAATATCACCTGTAAATACCCCACCGGTATGAAAAGTCCTTAGTGTTAGTTGAGTTCCTGGCTCTCCAATTGATTGGCCCGCAATGATGCCTACTGCTTCTCCTAATTCGATCAAGTTACCATGAGTAGGACTACGACCATAGCATAATCGGCAGATCCGAGATAGACTCTTGCAAGTCGAAGGGGTTCGTATATAGATTGGTTGTGCTCGAAGGGTTATTAATTGATGGGCAAGTCCAACCCCAATATCTTGATTACGCGTGGCAATGCATCTCATATCTATATATACATCGTCCGCTAACACGCGACCAATTAGTGTTTGTAGAACAATTCGATTCTTGATCCTCTCTCGACCTTGAATGAGATTGACAAAAATACCTTGGATAGTACCACAATCTGTTTTACGTACAACGATGTGTTGAACCACCTCAACAAGTCTACGCGTGAGGTATCCGGCATCCGATGTTCGTACAGCAGTATCCACAACCCCTTTACGAGCGCCATAACAGGAAATGATATATTCTGTTAAAGAAAGTCCTTCGCGGAAATTACTTTGAATGGGTAAATCAACGATTTGTCCTTGAGGATCTGACACTAATCCTCTCATACCTACTAATTGGTGAACCTGAGATGTACTTCCTCTGGATCCTGAGAATGACATCATATGTACTGGATTAAAAGGATCGGTCATCCTGAAATTAGGATTCATTTCTTGTCTCAAATATTCACTTGTAGCATACCATGTCTCAATTGATTGACGTAATTTTTCCACTGCATGTACATTCCCATAATGATGATGTTTTTCCGAAATAGAACCTTGTTGTTCCGCATCTTGGACGAGCCATCCCTTGGAAGGTGCTGTTAGAAGATCATCAATTCCTAATGAAATAGCCGCATCAGTAGCTCGTTGGAAACCTGAAGTCTTAAGTTGATCCGAAATATTTGATGTATATGTCATTCCGAAGTGATTTATTAATCTGCTAATAAGTTGTTTCATGGCAGTTTTATCCATCGCTTCATTATGAAAGAGCAATTTAGCCCGTTCTGCCATAGGGAAAAACCTCCGCATTTTTGTAAGCAAGATCCAACAATGGGTTCGAGCCAGTTATCCTAGGGCTTCCTCAATTTTGATTTCCGCATGAACGAGATGATTATGGGACTAAAAACATTATATTATGATAGCTGGTAGCGATTTATTCGGGTGTTCAGAAGCCCGAGAGAAGCCTTGTATGGCTTCTTCTATTTCTCGATCGAAACGAATACGACCAACAGTTGTCCGAATGTATATACTGAGTATTTCTCCTACTTCATTTTTTCCTATTCGGTAATGTTCATAAATTTCATGGAAGATACCCAAAGATTCATATTGAACCTCGATAGGGGCTTCTCGATCTACTGAGGTAATAATACGTAAACCTACCCCCCACCGAAGCCATAAAGGGCTGTCTAATTCAATTCGTTTTTGCCAATGAGCCCCGAGCGCATCATCATAACTATAAAAAGAAGGTTTTTTACAGGAAAAGATCTTATATTTAGAGTAATATGGGTGGTACCTATTTCCATAAATACCTTGATTATTTCCGACCGTTAATATATAAAGTCCAAGAAGCATATCTTGAGTTGGTACGGAAATGGGATCTCCAATAGCTGGAGACAATAGATTTGTATGAGAAAACATAAGTAAACGAGCTTCTGCTTGAGCCTCCAGAGATAAAGGTACATGAACAGCCATCTGATCCCCGTCGGAGTCCGCATTAAATCCCCCACAAACCAATGGATGTAAACGAATGGCACGCCCTTCTACTAAAATAGGTTGAAATGCTTGTATACCTAATCTGTGCAAGGTGGGTGCTCGATTTAACGATACAGGGTGTCCTTGCATAACTCCTTGAAGTACCTCCCATACAATGGGTTCTTTATCTCGAATTATACTTTTCGCAGCCCTTAAGTTGGGAGCAAAATGTCGTCTAATTAGACCACGAATTACAAATGCTTGAAAAAGCTCTATTGCTATCTCTCGGGGTAATCCACATTGATGTAATGGAAGGGAGGGGCCCACCACAATGACAGAACGACCTGAATAATCAACTCGTTTACCAAGTAAATTTTCACGAGATCTTCCTTCTTTGCCTTCGATTACATCTGAAAACGATTTATAAGGTCTATCATGACTGTCTCTCATTGGTTGTCCACGAATGCCATTATCTAGAAGTGCATCTACGGCTTCCTGGACCAATTTTTTTTGACAAATAACTAATCCCCCTGGCGTAGATCTACTTCTTGCTAATAGATCGGTAAGAGTATTATTCCGATAGATAACTCTCCGATAAAGTTCATTTGGATCTGAAGTGATCAGTTCACCTCCACCTAATTGAACGATTGGCCTCAGTTCAGGAGGAAGAACTGGCAATAGGCATAAAACCATCCATTCTGGTTCTATATCTGTTTGGAGGAAATGTTTAGCTAATTTCATGCGTCTAACCGAAAAATCCTTTCTTCTTTGAATTTTTCTATCTCCCCATCCATTTCCGGCCGATTTCTGTTTCCCCAATCTCTTCCATTCCATATATGAACGATCCATCAGAATTTGCAGATTCAGACCAGCTAGTTGTTCCCTGATAGCATCTCCTCCAGTAGCTATTTCTCTATGTCGAAATGCCCCAAAGCCCCGAGCAGAAAAATAATGAGGGATAATATCCCTCCAGGATTGAATTTCATATTTGAATGGACCCCGTGATCGTAATGAAGTTGGTTTGTTAGCTATGGGCCTAGCAATAAAAAGATTGAGATAGGTTATTTCCCCCCCCCCTCGGAATCGGACGTGAAAGTTTTCTCTCATCCGGCTCAAGCAGCTGTACCGGAACGGAAAGTTCTTTGAAGAAGAACTCCTTTTGCTCCGGAAAAAGGACCAAATAGCTACTCTTTACTCAAGTTCCAAGTGGAATTTTTCCTCTACTCCTCTATCGTATTACGGCATAAGGATGGAATTATTGAGTAGTCTCCTTTCCCCCCAACGATACATTTCGGAAATACCTCCGATTCATTTGAATTTGAGACTCATGAGGGATTTACTTGTCTGTATCTCGTTCCATTTGATCCTTTAGGTCCTTGCTCTACTTCGATGGTTGCAATGCTATTTGAAGCATATATGCGATGAATAGACTCCTACAGCCATATCTGATTAAATTGGTCCGGAATACATTGATTCAGGGATGATCAAAATGAAAGAGAATGACTCTTGAATTCCATTATACGAAAGAAAAGAAGTGTTTTTCACGAAGTCTAATAGCAATTTAATATGGAATATATAAACCCTGGACCCATTCCTCTTTCTCAACATCTCTTCTAGATGCTTGTGATTCTGAGCTTCATACTATTTCTCCTGAGAGACATGTCAGAGCTAAAGGCATCCCAATGAGATTGAATAGGATGACAGTTCCTTATTCCGGATCTGCAGAATCGGAATTTGTGATCAAGTCGCACATCGCAATATACTGGGCCTTCTGATTCTTTGAGAGGTTTGGCTAATAGATTCGCAATATAACTGGGAAGGCGTTTTGAATACCATACGTGAACCACTGGACATGCCAGTTCGATGTATCCCATTCGATATCTTCGAATTCGAGAATCAACAAATTCAACTCCGCATTGTTCACAAAATTTTGAGTTTTCTTTTTCATTTCCGATCACTCGAGAATTTCCACAAGCACAAACTCCACTTTTGATAGGTCCAAAGATTCTTTCACAGAACGATCCATCTTTTTCTGGTTCATTGGTTTTATAATGTAAAGTATAGGGTTTAGTCACCTGTCCAACTATCCTTCCATTAGGTAAAATTCTCTTGGACCAAGCACAGATTTGTTCAGGAGAAGCTAATCCAATTCGAAGCTGTTGATGCTTATCCCGGTCGATCATAAAAGAAAGATTCTGATTCATTTTGATTAAACTTCCTTCCTATCTATCTGAAAGTCGTTTTCATATATAATAGCATGATCCAATTCTGGAGCTAAAGATCGTAGTTCTCGAACGAGCAATCGAAAAGATTCTGGAGCAGTACCAGGTCTAGGTATTGGTCCTCCAGTGATAATGGCACCAAGTACTTCATGACGAGCTCCAATATGGTCAGATTTAAGAGTAAGCATCTCTTGCAGAATATAAGCAACACCAAAACCTTCTAGAGCCCAAACTTCCATTTCTCCTACTCGTTGCCCTCCCCGTTTGGATTTTCCTCTAAGAGGTTGTTGTGTAACAAGTGCATAAGGTCCACTGGAACGTGCATGGATTTTATCATCAACCTGATGAATTAATTTCGGCATATAAGCTTTTCCTGTTGTAACAGGTTGTTCAAAAGTATCTCCTGTTCTTCCATCAATTAACCTATTTTTACCGGGATGATTAGGTTCAAATACCCATGGATTAGCTGTTCGCTCACTAGCTCCATAGAGCTCAGGAAACACTGGTTTTCTCGAAGCTTCTCGCTCGTATCTTTCGTCAAAAGGTGTTATTCTATAATGTCTGTTCATCAAGTTCCCTGCTAAACCGGGCAAACATTCAAAGATCTGTCCTACATTCATTCGTGAAAGTACCCCTAATGGGTTTAATACCATATCAACTGATGTTCCGTCTTGCAAATAAGGCATATCTTGTCTAGGCAAAATCTTCGAAATAATACCTTTATTACCATGCCTTCCGGCTACTTTATCGCCCACTTGTATTTTACGTTTCTGTAAGATATATACGTGGACCACTTCTGCATTATCACCAAAATTCTCTTCTTTATGGATCCATCTCACATCAATAACCCGGCCTCTTCCACCTATGGGTACTCTGAGACAACTTTCCCTTGCGGTAGACACTTGAATACCAAATATGGCTTGTAATAATCTTCCTTCCGGGGCACGCAATGATTCTTCTGCTGGTTGAGGTGTTAATTTACCCACTAGAACATCACCTGTTTCTACCCAAGATCCTAGCATTACAAGGCCATTTCCATCTAGATGACGGAGTAAATGAGCATCTAAATGAGGTATTTCTTTAGTGATTCTCTCAGGGCCCTGGCTTGTCATACAAGTTACAATTCCATATCTTTCGATATGAAAAGAGGTATAGATATCTTCATATACCAGACGTTCACTAATGAGTATTGCGTCTTCAAAATTGTATCCTTCCCATGGCATATGAGCTACTAATATGTTTTTTCCCAAAGAGAGTTCTCCCCCTACTGTAGCTGCACCGTCCGCCAGAATTTGTCCTTTCTTCACATATTCCCCTCGGCGAACCCTAGGTTTTTGATGCATACAAGTATTGTTATTAGAACGTTGATATGTAACCAATTCTGTTCCTACAGTGTCTCCATCAACCGATGAAGTGATTTTTCCAGCATCGATATACGTGATCCTTCCCCCTTGTGTGGCTATAGCTGCACTTCCTGAATCTGGAGCTGCTTGACCTTCTAATCCAGTTCCGACAATACATTTCTCAGGTTGGAAAAGTGGAACTGCTTGACGCTGCATATTCGAACCCATTAAAGCGCGATTCGCATCATTATGCTCGAGAAAAGGAATGAGGGAAACTCCAACGGAGAAATATTGGAAAGGAAAGATACTTCGAAAATGGATTTGTTCCCATGCAATAGCTAAGAATTCTTGTCGATATCGAGCTGGAGTAACTTGTTCCTCTCGAATCCCTTGATTTAACGCCAAAGAATTTCCTGTGGCTATCCGATAGTATTCATCTTCTCCCGATGATAGATAAACCATATGTTCTTCTTCCGATCTCTCAGAGATTTTATGGAATGGACTTTGTAAAGAGCCGCAATGACCAATCCTTGCACGAATAGCTAATGATGCAACAAGTCCAGCATTCATTCCTTCGGACGTCTCAATCGGACAAATACGCCCATAATGACTAGGATGAATATCCCGTATTCGAGAACTAGCAGTTCGCCCCGTCAATCCTCCGGGACCCAAATAACTTAATTTTCGCCTATGAACTATTTCTGTCAATGGATTAGTTTGATCCAAAAATTGGGATAAGGGGTGTGAGCCGAAAAAATCCTGAAAAGTAGTTGTTAATGGAGTTGAAGTTACCAAGTTATTAGGAGTTGGTAAACATTTGCGCTTAGTTGCTCTGCGTATAGTTCTTCGAACTGCATTTTCCAAACGACCTAGAGCTAATCCGAATTGATTTTGTAATAAATCTGCTACAGAACGAATACGCCGATTTTTTAGATGATCCATATCATCAAGTGTACCCATTCCAAATTTAACTCTGATCGAGTAATCCACAGCAGCCAATACATCTTGCGGTAATGAAAAAATCTCGTTCTCGGGTATATCAAGATTCAGTTTTTGGTTCGGATTTCGTCGACCAATCTTCCCTAATTCACATCTTTGTTGGAGAAATTTTTTTCGTAATTCTTTACATAGAGACTCGGAAAAGACCAAATCGCCACTTACGCAATAGAGTTTATTATAGAACTCCGAAATGGCATTTTTCTTCGACCGAAGATATTCCTTTTGTTCTTGTCTCTCGGTCAGGAGAGATAAGAATATTTTTGGATAGCAAACATTGTCTAGAATCTCTCCGAGATTTGAACCCATAGCTGATAGTAGAATTGGAATAGATATTTTTCGTTTTTTGCTCACACGAGCCCATATCCTTGTTTTTCCGTCAATCTCTAATTTTGATCTTCCTCCCCAATCTGAAATTATAGTGCTGGTATATAGAGTGATTCCACTCTGGTCTGGTTCCGAACTGTAATAAATACCGGGACTTCGTAATATTTGATTGACCACGATTCTGGAAATTCCATTTACTACAAAAGTTCCTTGAGAGTTCATTAAGGGAAGATTTCCAATAAGTACAGTTTGTTTCTGTATCTTTCTACTATTCCTCTGAATCAATCTTGCTGGTACATATAATTCAGAGGAATATGTAAGGGACTGATATACAGCATTTCTCTCTTTGATCAGGGGTTCTGCTAATTCATATTTATTTCCAAATAGTTGAGATTCAATTTCTTGATCTGTATCCTCAATTTTCGGAAAATTCTGAAGTTCCTCGATTAAGCCTTGATCAATGAAACGACAGAATCCTTCGAATTGTATTTTCCCAAATTCAGGGATTGTAGACGTTCCCTTATTTTCATCTAATAGCATTGGAAGTTTCCCGTCCATAAAAAGAACCTATTTCGTTATTCCTTATTGATCCATAAGAATCAATCCGACGAAAATGTATATCTCGTTCGCTATATCCCGTGAAATTCTACCTATATCCAGATATACGTATAATTGAATAGAGGAAAGGTCCTTTGATACTCCCATTTACTTGAAACGGAGATATGAACAAATGGATCAAACCATTATTAAGTGTTAGAACAAGATTGATTTGAACACTTATCAAATGTTATAATGAGATTGAATGACGAAGAAAGGATCTGATACATTTCCTTGGTGGTTGACTTTAGCACCTGTTCAATGTTATAATGAGATTGAATGAGAAATAGTATTTGATCTTTCTATTACATTTCCATAATGGTTCGGCGACATAGCCAAGTGGTAAGGCAGAGGACTGCAAATCCTTTATCCCCAGTTCAAATCCGGGTGTCGCCTGGTTAGGTGGAGAGAGCGAAAGAGAAGGAAGAGTTTGGATTTCCATTATATCACCTCTGGAGACAACTTAAGCTGCTCCATATTACCAATGTGGCCCATCGCCTTTTGATCCTGTCATAAATAGACGAACCTGTGGGAATAAGGGAAGTTTATAGAAACTTGTTCCGAAGAACAAGTGAATCTATGGATCTCTCAGAGAGACTCGTCAACAACGTTTGGAATGGAAAGGATCTAATTTCGACTTTGCGTTATTGTGATTAGTTCCCTTATCATCAGTGATCGATAATGGAATAATTTTTTTGTAAATAGAGAACACAATTCGTATGGATATAGTCAGTATCGCTTGGGCTGCTCTAATGGTAGTTTTTACATTCTCCCTTTCACTCGTGGTATGGGGAAGAAGTGGACTCTAAGAATCTAATGCAATTCTCAATCAATCGTTTTGTTCCAAATCATTCAATAATGAAAATATCTTCGATTTCGTAAGGACCTAGGAATATTGAGTTCTTCCTATCCCGAAAATTTCATATTCGTTCTATAGAACGATTTTTTCTTCTTTTATAGAACTATTTTCCCTTTCTTTCCGCAAGGGATATGCATAATAGAATCAATTTCTTACCCTTTTCCTATGAGAAATTGGATTCTTCCTCAATCTCAAGTTTTGATGAACTAGTTCTTCTCTCAAATGAACCGAGAATCTCGTTCTCTCCAATCAATTTCTTTTCGAAATGAAAAGATCGATTGGGTTGATTTCGGATGCGCCTGTCCTATCCTCTTTTTGTGATATATCCAGGATCTTTATACTTAGGCTCATGTCAGACTCGGTCGGTTCTACCTATCCATGTTCTACAGAGAGGGCAGGAATCAAAACCAAAAACGTATGAATTAGTCTACATTTTCCTCAGATAATTTCAAATTGATCTAATTTGATACAGATCTGTTCTCGGATAAATATGGAGCATATTGAGCTATCTTAACCATAGATTCCTTTTCCATATGAATGATTTTTATCATGCCATTTCAAGTTCCATATCCACTATGCCTGCCCCATAGAAGTATATTAAACTTCGATCCAAAACGATATTTTTAAAGTACGTTCAGAATCAAATCTCTGCCCTGTATCTATTAGGTCTCTATTTTTAAAGGGCATATAGAAGTCTACCTATTGCGATTAGCCCTGTCTCTGCTACGGCACCAGGTCTTAATCCTATATATATATATATATATATTAGAGGGTATAGAATGTAGTATTTCTATCTAAAATAGAGAATTTTTCCCATAGGGACAAATGCTATTCAGATATATCCATAGATATAGATATATATGCAATGCGGAATAGGTAGTACGAAAGAAAGGGCTATATAACCCTTTCTTTCGTACTACCTATTCTCAGAATCAATTTCTACCCCGTGATAGAATTGATAAATACAACTTATCGCCTATTACTTATCATCTATTTAAGATTAAGGATTTGGATCCTTTCAATTTATCTAGTCATGAGTAAAAACTCAAATTCGGTATGAATCAATTGCTTTCACTGACTGTTTTTACGTAAATGATAAGTAGAAAAGCAGTAGGAACTGAAATGAACAGTACAATAGCGATAAATGCGAGAATATTTACTTCCGTGATCTTATCATTTTCACTTCGTTCTACAATAACTCGAGATTTGATCTCATAAAGATGATGAATCCCTTTTAAGGATCCATAAATGTGATTGATTGAATCCCTGGAGTATGAGATTGGACGAATAGAATCAATTTGAATAGCAAAATCTGATGGATCTAATGAATTACTCAATGGAAATGAGTATAACATAATATGATCCTTTATTCATACCGGATCCAGTAATTCGATTCCCAATCGATCATATTTGTCCCACTCAACTCATATAGTCACATTTATCGCCTTACTTATGCAATAAGATTTTGCCACTAATACAGATTCTATTGGACATAGGCCTAAGCGTTACAGATATGGTAGGGATATGAGGGAAGAATCACCCTGAACGGGTGAAGTTAATGATAATCCAAATTGCTATTCGGAAGACAGAAAAGTAGGATAAAGACCGATTCGATGAATAGTATTAAGAATCTCATATTCTGATCAATTTCCTATTTTGATAGGACCAATTGGGTAGGGAAAACCCTACATCATTAGAGAGAGTACATCTTTATCAGTACCCCGTATGTCCCAATATGAGATGTATATATGGAGAATCGATCCTACGGATCGAGGAAATGAACAAAGATGGATCGGACAGTTCTCCCGATTCGAGTAGGAGAGATACCCAAAATTGCACTAATTCCCCATGACAAAGAAATGATAGTTCAAATTTTCTCCGGGGGGATAACCCATGACCCAGGAACTATAAAAACTATTTTGAATAGGAAGTCCAAGGATCATTCAATTCTTACATGAGAATTCTTAAAAATTGCAGTGTTCAAGGATCTATGATATGGCTGGTCATGAGAAAAAGATACTAGCGAGTGTGGAATAATAACAATATTAGACATGTCTTTTAGAATGAACAGGAAAGAGATGGAGGGGTGTATACTGGGTATCATCAGGAATGATCTAGAGGGACCGACCTCCACGAGATTATTACTTGGGAAGACTACCTCTGTGTTCCTCTCAGATCTCTCTATACTCCCACGAATATCTGTTCAGAGAATGAAATATTTCATGAGGTAAATAGGTGTTTGTGTTGTCACAAATCACCATGAGAATGAAATGTTCTTACCAAAATGGTTACAGAATTAGAGAATCCATTCTGGATTTGATGGATATCTATCCACATCTATATCTACATAGATGTCTATAGACATGGATGAATATGGGTTTTTTCTACCGCAAAATGCGTTTACCCCCATTCTTTTTTTTTATTCTTCTTCAGATGATTTAGAAGAGGAATTGATCAACTTATTGGATCGGGACTGACGGGACTCGAACCCGCAACTTCCGTCTTGACAGGACGGTACTCTGACCAATTGAACTACAATCCCAATAGGTGCACAGTACAGTACATTTACTATCAGATTCTTAATACAGATTAGATTAGTGCCAGATCAATAAAAGATCTGATCTTTCTCTTTCTCTTCCTTCTATTATCCCTTTTCCTTTCATTTAAAAAATACCCATTCGTTCTGTTCCATATCCATATAGATATATACACATATCTATATAACACATATCTATATAAAGATATAGACAGATCGGGGATTCAATAACCAGTTACCTTTCCATCAATATCGAAGATTGACATGAATATTTCATATCGATGATGGGTTGGTAAAGTTGGCATTGGGTCGAGCTGGATTTGAACCAGCGTAGGCATATTGCCAACGAATTTACAGTCCGTCCTCATTAACCACTCGGGCATCGACCCAGGAACAATGAATTGAAAGTGTTTGGAATACCAAATAAGTATTCCTGGAGAAAGATTCCCATAGTACCCCTAGGGGAAGTCGAATCCCCGCTGCCTCCTTGAAAGAGAGATGTCCTGGGCCACTAGACGATAGGGGCCTGCCTATCGTCATAATAGGCAAATTTCTGTGAAATTGTCAATAGTATGGCCCGAAGAATTTTTTCTATGCCAGTGGTTTTATATCATTATTGTATTGCTCGTTCGTGAACTCCCACATGTATTATGAAATAGATAATTATCACGAAATAGAGAATCCACCCGGTAAGGTTTTATAGATACCAACAGGAAATGGTCACAACCCCATTTGAGAATTCGATTTTCAAATTTGATTACTTCTTCGTGTTTGCGCAAGGCCACCTATACATTCCGTTGAACAACGATAGGTAATATTTAGGAGATGTTCCTTCTACCAATATTGCGTTCTTCATATAAGATAAGGACCCCCCGACTAATTTGCGGAATCGAAGAATATTCATATTGGTTCTGAGAAAAAAAAGTAAGTGAATCTGACCCATTAAGTTAGGGATGTATCAGCTACTCTGATACCGAGATTTGATGGAGATTATGAAAGTGGATCTTTTCGTTGAATTATCCAAAATTGATCGATATTATCGATCGAACTCGCTTATTCAGCTATCGAATGTTTCGTCGAATTAATCGTTATTATCTTCTCTCCCCGGAAAGGGATGAATATGGGAGTGTATTCTGAATCACAGACAAAATGGAATTCCCTTTCTCTTTAACTCTAGGAATAGGTTGATCCATATGTATATAATAGAATCTATATACGAATGTTGAATTCTATCTCGATATATCAAACATTCCCATATTAACGATTTCCCTTTGCTTATTCCACCAATGAGAAATAGATCGAAATTAAGATATAGAGAGAAGAGAAAGAAAAAAAAAAAAGAAAGGAACTTTGAACTTTTCTATTACAATGGTAAAATAGATAAGTATCCTTTTTCTCTTCGAAGAGAAGGAAAAGGACAAATCTTAGGAATTATTTCCTTTCGTTCTATGGGTTAGAAAAGCATTTACTCCTTCTTGTTCTTGTAAATTCATTCGTATCGGACGAAGATATAGCAATAAGAATATACATAAAGATTGATGGGATCGATAGAAATACTCTTATTGATTTTTCCATAAGATCTTGGAGAGGGTTAAAGAATGAATAATAAATTCAATATTTCAAATATTGAATGGAATAGAGATTGAGAATAGAATCTGATAAAGAACTGAGGGGAAAAGAAAAGCTCACCTGCCTCCGTTATTTCATTGATGTTACTTGATTATTCGAAGATCAGATAGGAACTTAATATGAAAAACTTGGAATCGAGCTATCATGCATTTACCTATATTGGATTGGTTTGGTTCAATGAAAGTGAAATATGTGTGCCAACAAGAAATCTTCGGAACCAAATCTTTTGGGAGGGATGATGGATAATCTGTTGTCCGTAGATGATCAAACCATCGTATACCTTTTGATGATATAGGGTGCTCGGAAATGGTCGAAATAGTTCAATAGGAGGATCACTATGACTGTAGCTCTTGGAAAGTCTTCCAAAGAAGAAAAAAATTTATTTGATATTGCGGATGACTGGCTACGTAGGGACCGTTTCGTTTTTGTGGGTTGGTCTGGTCTATTGCTCTTTCCTTGTGCCTATTTTGCCCTAGGTGGATGGTTCACGGGTACAACCTTTGTAACTTCATGGTATACTCATGGATTGGCCAGTTCTTATTTGGAGGGCTGTAATTTTTTGACCGCCGCAGTTTCTACTCCTGCTAATAGTTTAGCACATTCCCTGCTGCTATTATGGGGTCCTGAAGCACAAGGAGATTTTACTCGTTGGTGTCAATTAGGTGGTCTATGGACTTTCGTTGCTTTTCATGGTGGTTTTGGTCTAATAGGCTTCATGCTACGCCAATTCGAACTTGCTCGATCTGTACAATTGCGACCTTATAATGCAATTGCATTCTCTGCTCCAATTGCTGTTTTTGTTTCCGTATTCCTGATCTATCCATTGGGCCAGTCCGGTTGGTTTTTTGCACCTAGTTTTGGCGTAGCAGCTATCTTTCGATTTATCCTCTTCTTTCAAGGGTTTCATAATTGGACCTTGAACCCATTTCATATGATGGGAGTTGCCGGAGTATTGGGTGCTGCTCTTCTATGTGCTATTCATGGTGCTACTGTGGAAAATACTTTATTTGAAGATGGTGATGGTGCAAATACGTTCCGTGCTTTTAACCCAACTCAAGCTGAAGAGACCTATTCCATGGTCACCGCTAACCGCTTCTGGTCTCAAATCTTTGGAGTTGCTTTTTCCAATAAACGTTGGTTACATTTCTTTATGTTATTTGTGCCAGTGACCGGTTTATGGATGAGTGCCATTGGAGTAGTTGGTCTAGCTCTAAACTTACGTGCCTATGACTTTGTTTCCCAGGAGATCCGTGCAGCAGAAGATCCTGAATTTGAGACTTTCTATACAAAAAATATCCTCTTAAACGAAGGTATTCGTGCTTGGATGGCGGCTCAGGATCAGCCTCATGAAAACCTTATATTCCCTGAGGAGGTTCTACCCCGTGGAAACGCTCTTTAATGGAACTCTAGCTTTAGCTGGTCGTGACCAAGAAACCACCGGTTTCGCTTGGTGGGCCGGTAATGCTCGACTTATCAATTTGTCTGGTAAATTACTTGGGGCCCACGTAGCCCATGCCGGATTAATTGTATTCTGGGCTGGAGCAATGAACTTATTTGAAGTGGCTCATTTCGTACCGGAAAAGCCTATGTATGAACAAGGATTGATTTTACTTCCCCATCTAGCTACTCTAGGATGGGGAGTAGGTCCTGGTGGGGAAGTCGTGGACACTTTTCCATATTTTGTATCTGGGGTACTTCACTTGATTTCCTCTGCAGTTCTAGGTTTCGGTGGTATTTACCATGCACTTATAGGACCCGAAACTCTCGAGGAATCCCTTCCATTTTTTGGTTATGTATGGAAAGATAGAAGCAAAATGACCACAATTTTAGGTATTCACCTAATCTTGCTAGGTGTTGGTGCTTTTCTTCTAGTGCTCAAGGCTTTGTATTTTGGAGGTGTATATGATACCTGGGCTCCTGGTGGTGGGGATGTAAGAAAAATTACGAACCTGACTCTTAGCCCAAGTGTTATATTTGGTTATTTACTCGAGTCCCCCTTTGGGGGAGAGGGATGGATTGTTAGTGTGGACAATCTAGAAGATATAATTGGGGGACATGTATGGTTAGGTTCTATTTGTATCTTCGGGGGTATCTGGCATATCTTAACCAAACCTTTTGCATGGGCCCGTCGTGCGTTTGTATGGTCTGGAGAAGCTTACTTGTCTTATAGCTTAGGGGCTCTCTCTGTCTTTGGTTTCATTGCTTGTTGTTTTGTTTGGTTCAACAATACAGCTTATCCCAGTGAATTCTATGGGCCTACCGGCCCAGAAGCCTCTCAAGCTCAAGCGTTCACTTTTCTAGTTAGAGACCAACGTCTTGGAGCTAATGTGGGGTCCGCCCAGGGACCTACCGGTTTAGGTAAATACCTTATGCGTTCTCCTACCGGAGAGATTATCTTCGGAGGAGAAACAATGCGCTTTTGGGATCTTCGTGCTCCCTGGTTGGAACCTCTAAGGGGTCCTAATGGTTTGGACCTGAGTAGGCTGAAAAAAGACATACAGCCTTGGCAAGAACGACGTTCGGCGGAATATATGACTCATGCTCCTTTGGGTTCTTTGAATTCCGTGGGTGGTGTAGCTACCGAGATTAATGCGGTAAATTATGTATCTCCCCGAAGTTGGTTGGCTACCTCTCATTTTGTTTTAGGATTTTTCTTTTTCGTGGGCCATTTGTGGCATGCGGGAAGGGCTCGTGCAGCTGCAGCAGGATTCGAGAAAGGAATTGATCGTGATTTCGAACCTGTCCTTTCCATGAACCCTCTTAACTAGAACAGGAGATCCAATTGATGAAAGAGAGAGATCGATTCAATTTCATTGCATCTCCCAATCGGTATAGGGGTATCATTAAATACTCCCCTTCCAACTTGACCTTGTAGCTCGGCTATATTCAGCCGAGCTATTCTCTTTTTGGTATGGGCCAGGCCGATAAGTTGAATTGTTCAACAAACAAAAGGAGAGAGAGGGATTCGAACCCTCGATAGTTTTTTGTAACCATACCGGTTTTCAAGACCGGAGCCATGAACCACTCGGCCATCTCTCCCGGGGATAATTTTTATTTTACTCCCCCAGGGAATATCTGCCTATATGGTTTATACCATGACCGTATATGCATAGATTGATGCATGTATATGACATATACCTATACCTATATATGACATAGGATTCTTTATCATGATCATCTGGAAAAAGAATTTCCCTCCTCCTTCACGCCCGAATAAGAATTCGATGGCCATGGTGCATTTGGGGAAAATTTCGCCGGATGGGGATCGGATGGTATAGTCCATTTCACCCGTCGGAAGCTTGTGGGGTCACAAACATGACTATTGCTTTCCAATTGGCCGTGTTTGCATTAATTGCTATTTCATTCCTCCTAGTGATTGGTGTACCTGTCGTACTTGCCTCTCCTGATGGTTGGTCAAGTAACAAAAATGTTATATTTTCGGGTGCATCATTATGGATTGGATTAGTCTTTTTGGTAGGTATCCTTAATTCTTTCATATCTTAAATTGGAAATGTTTCGGGTTATAATTTCCTCCCCACTCAGAGGGCATTCTAGTTCTGAAGGGCATTTGGTATAAGTTCCAAGAAACAAAATAAAAGTGTTCGAGGGAGGGGTTCTTTCGCTATAATGTAACATTATTACATAAATGGTATCTAAACATATACAAATGAGATATCTATCTATATCTATAGATATGTTCATATCTATAGATAGATAGATATATCTATATAGAAACATATATGTTATATATATGTGTATATCGGAATGACTAAGAGCGGGTATGGTTGAGTGGTAAAATTTCTCCTTGCCAAGGAGAAGATGCGGGTTCGATTCCCGCTACCCGCCCATTCAAAGGAATGGAATAGGATAATTAATAACTCGTGTAGTGTTCATATATTTATCCTACTTCTCATTCCATTCTTAAATGAGAGGATAATCTTTTCCAGACTGTAAATATTCTTTCTGTTCTGGCGGAGACGGGATTTGAACCCGTGACCTCAAGGTTATGAGCCTTGCGAGCTACCAAACTGCTCTACCCCGCACTATCCTTTGATAGGATAATCGAAAATTGACATACCAAACAAGCATTGGACATGCCATCCCCCTATAAGGATAGGGGGACTTTTCTTTCTATTCTCACTTTCTATTCTCATAAGAATATTCAAGAGAATATTTTCTCTTCCTACCAACTCGATTTTTTCATCCCGGGCAACAAACATGCGTGGGTCATCTCACGAAGTACATGTCCGGATAGACCGAAGTCCCGATAGTTGGCTCTGGATCTCCCAGTCAGAAAACAACGTCGATGAAGACGTGTAGGTGTACTATTACGTGGTGAGGATTGCAATTTTCTATGAATTTCCCATTTGTCATCTAATGATGAAACTTTGCTTATCTCTCTTTCCAAAGATTGACGAATCGAATGATATTTCTGTTCCAATACTTGTCTCTTTTTCTCTCTTTGAATGAGACTTTTTCTTGCCATAAAGGTTCAGTCGATAC